GATATTCTATTTTTCCATAGAAATGTGTTCGCTCAAGAAAAGCTCCAGAAGATGTTAATCGTAAATAAGAAGATTGTTTACGAAGAAAAACTAATACAAATTCGCATTCAGATACATAAGAATTATATGGGAACCGAAATAGTCTTTTATTTTCTTTTGAAAAAAGAAAAATAGAATTATTCGGAGTAATAAGACTATTCCAATTATGATATTCGTGAAGAAAGAATCGCAATAAATGTAAAGAAGGAACATCTTGGATCCAGAATTGAAGGATTTGAACCAAGATTTTCAGATGGATGGGATAAGGTATTAGTATATCTGACACATAATTTAAATGCGATAATTTGTCCTCCAAAAAGGGAAATATTGAATGAATAGATCGTAAATTCAAATTCTGAGATTTTGGTATTTTTTTTTCTTCGAGGGAAGATACCAATCGCAGCAAGAATGGAATTTCCACAATGACTGCAAAACCTTCCAATATCATCTGAGAATAAAAATGAAAATAAAAATAATTGTTGTGCCCAACGAATCGATTTTGGTTAGAATCATTAACCGAATAAATCAAATAATTCTGTTGATACATTCGAATAATTGAACGTTTCACAAGTACTGAACTAGATTTATTGTCATAACCAAAAATTTCCGTGGATTCGTAAAAAATCGAACCATTTAAACCACGATCATGAAGAAATGTGTAAATATACTCCTTAAAGAGAAGCGGATATAGAAAGTGTTGTTGCAGAGATCTATCTCTTTCTAAATATCCTTGTAATTCTTCCATTTACATTTCTACTTGAACCAGAGGCGGGACCTATTTCATTTTTTGGGTTATCAAATGATACATAGTGCAATATGGTCAGAACAGGGTATGTATTATGTATATAATTACAGTAAGAAAAAAATATATATCCCGCAAATAAAGGAAACAGGGGAGTCCAATCAACAGATCTTTTTCCTCTCCTTTTCTATCCAATTGGTTTATGTTCGTTATAATTACAAGAGGGAAAAAAATCCTTTATTTTTGCAACTCGATCGCTCTTTTGACTTTGGAATAAATTCTCTTTATCAGTATACTGTTTCTTCTACACATTCGTCTCCAATCCATAATAAAGAATAATTAGGATTCATTAAAAAAAAAAAAGAAAGAAAATCAATGGTCCACTCACAGAAGAACCCACCCTTTCCCGCATCAGGCACTAATCTATCTTTAACGTCTAATTAGATCGGGTAATCATTCAAATTAAGAACAAAAGCTCGTTGCTTTTTATTTCACCAGAATTAGAGCCATAGGGCTCTATCCATTTATTCACTAGACCCAACTGTAAATGTGAATTTTTTTTTCACTTCCAAACAAAAAGAAAAAAAAATTGTAACGATCCGGTAAGGATAAACTCAAAGTTCTACTTTAATTAAATAATATTTAATTAAATAATATTTAATTAAATAATAAATTTAATAATAAAATAATAATATTTTATTACGACATGCTGTTTTTTCCATTCATTACCTTTGAGGATCAGTCGTGGTCTTATAGACTCTACCAATAGTCTGGACGAATCTGTTGCTTCATCCAAATGTGTAAAAGATCATAGTCGCACTTAAAAGCCGAGTACTCTACCGTTGAGTTAGCAACCCGAATAAAAATAAAATAAATAGGATATATATGTAAATACGGTCAAAATAAAAAAGTCAATTGAATTGCACTGCACGACCCCGTCAAAACATTGAACTAGAACAAATCGAAAAGAAAGATTTGTTTTTGTTGATCAATTAAAAATACCAAAATACCAAAATGGACAGATCGGATTAAACAACAACAGATTCCCAATAGAGATGTCAAAATTGTGACAAACCGCCATTTTATTTATCAATTTTCTTTTCTTTTTCGTTAAGAAAATACATCTTGTATGCCAGTAAATCCGGCAGGGCAAACCCATCATTTGACTGAAGTGAAGTAAAAAAAACCAATATGAGGTGGAGATAAACGGATCTATTTATCTACGATCGAATTATATTTCTTCGATGCACCATTGTCAATATGAATCCAATATTAAGAAAACATATTTAAGTAAATCAAATAAGGACTTGTGTTGGATTGGCACAACATAAACATAAATAAGAAATTTGGATGAAAAAAATACGAAAGAGGTAAAGTAAAGAAAAAATCTCGGGTTTATTCAATCAATAGAGGTACAATAAGCAAGATTAACCCCTTGTTTGTTGGTGGATTCCCGCAACAAACAAAACAAGAAAAAAAGTAAATTAAGTATGAATACAGCAAGAAAAAGGCAAATTGTGTGTAAATGTAAATAATTACACAAAGATAGATACTAGTTACCCCCCCCCCACCCCTTTTTTTATTTATTAATTTTTTTTTTTTTTTACTTTAATTAACTCGAATCGAAGTTCTTTCTTGAAATAATTCTGCCTTCCTTAAAATATCACAAACAGTTCCCGTAGGTTGAGCACCTTTTTCAAGGAAATATAGAATAACAGGAACATTTAAATAAGTTTGATTCTTTATCGGATCGTAAAAACCTACTTTTCTAAGATCTCTTCCTTCTCTTCGGGATCGAACATCAATTGCAACGATTCGGTAGATGGCTCATTGGAATAGATGTAAATAAACAATGCCCCCCCTAGAAACGTATGGGAGGTTTTCTCCTCATACGGCTCGAGAAAAAAGGATTCTAAATTTCTGTATATGTATATAATGGCAAATGGATCCATAAAATCATGAATTAGACTATGATTTGAGTCGTTTTTTTATTCTTCCTTACAGAAAAAAAGAAATCTCATTCGTACTCATAACTCAAGTTGGGTAATTCTGACAGAGTTCGAAGGGAAACCCTTAGACATTTATTGAGCCGTCTCTAACCTCTTTTGTTTGTCTCATCTCGAATCTATTTTTATTCCTCATTCTGATTCAATTGTTGAGACAATTGAAAATAGTGTTTACTTGTTCCGGAATCCTTTATCTTTGCTTTGTGAAATCATTGGGTTTAGACATTACTTCGGTGATCCTTACTCCTTTCAAAAGAGCAGCAACATACCTTTTTGTTTTTTGTTATTTTTTTCTATACTATAGAAATAGAATATGAACTATAGAAATAGAATATGAACGGTGGATTCCCTTGTGATACACTTTTGATCGAAATAGTTTTACCAATTCCGAAAAATTTTACTTTTTATTTTTCAAACTTCTTTGATTTTTCGATCTTTTAACCTTTCGATTTATATATTGAGGATATACTTACAAAGTTGGTCTAACTTATTGATAGTTACTAACCCTAGATTCTTCCCCCTGATAAACGAATCAATCCTTTCTGCTCGAGCTCCATCATGTACTATTTACTTACAACCTAACACAAATTAGGTTCCTAACAGAGCAGAACAAACTATGTCGAGCCAAGAACATCTTCATTCCTATAGAAAATGGTGGATGTAAGAATCCACAGCCGATCATGTCCTTCAAGTCGCACGTTGCTTTCTACCACATCGTTTCAAACGAAGTTTTAACATAACATTCCTCTAATTTTATTTCAAACCGGTATGTAATTGATTCAATATGGAATCATGAATAGTCATTGGCTCAACCGGTGTGTGTATACCGGTATATAATAGTACATACTTTCTATCTATCTATCTATGGATAGATAAATAAGTATTTATCCGGGGAAGGCTCAGCAAGGATCCAATTTATTTAACTCTATATTCTATCATATGAATGAAACATATTTCTAAAAAAGACGAATAAAAAAGTTTGCTTAAGACTTATTTACATCTTAAAAAGATTGTTCGGGACGATCAATCATGAAGGATCCATTTTTCTCGAACAAATAAACTATAAACCTCAAAAGAAGAACCTTTAATATTAATAGATTTCCAATCCCGGAAAAAAATCAATTATTAATAAAACTTTTTTATTTTATTTTATACAATACAGATTTTGTTTTACTTCAGGTTCAAGAATTTTTCTTTTCCATCAATTCCATAAAGTCAAGTAGATGCAATATACGAATTTCCCCCCAATCGCTACATTACATTGATTTACAATTATTCATTTGAACCGGATAAGATATAAGATGAACCAGATAAAATACAAAAAAATGGGGTCCAGATCAATTCGTTTTTACTATTTTTTTCCCACACCAGCTTTAGAAGTTTTAAGACCAGTGATGAAATTAGTACCAAAAACTCCCTACTCTTTAGTCTCCACATAGACTGTGGAATTGGGATACCCCATTTATTTACTTTAGGCTTTTTACCCTTGGTAAGGGAATAAAGAGGCCTTTCTTTCATTCACATTTCGATTCAGAATGCTTCGTGTGAGAATTGACATTTCATAGATATGGGACATAAAGTTTCCATAAGTAACTAACTTTAAAATGAATATTGAGTAGTACGAGCATATCCTGAATGTGAATGATAAACCCAGAATTTCTTTTTTGAATTAAAAAAAAGATATTTATTTCCACCCACATTTGACACTTGATTACGTTTGTGAGAAACCAAATGAAAGAAAAAATATGATTCTAAGAATGATTCTTAGAATTCAGAACAAAAGATTGTTCTCGTTAACAATTTTATGTTTCATGTGGGATATAATGTGATTCCATCTTTCGTTTCTGATGGAAACGATCTGGGACGGAAGGATTCGAACCTCCGAGTAACGGGACCAAAACCCGCTGCCTTACCGCTTGGCCACGCCCCATTTCGAATTTCTATTCGACACTAATAAACATTAATATTGGTATTGGTTATTCGTCAATCCCAACCCAATAAATACATTGGGAATATATTTTTGCTAGGATTCAACACATGTAGATATAGAATCAAAAAAATTCATTGATCATTACATGGAATTCAGTTAAGATATTGTATGAAAATGGAATTCCTTGTATTCTCATTTGAGAATGGAAGGAAGGATTTTTATTTGGGAGAGTTCGAAGAAAAAGAAAGATTTTTTGACTTGTCTTTTTTTTCCCTTATAAAAAAAAACTCAATCAGAATAAAATTATCTAATCTACAAGAACGAAATTTTGTTATGCTTAATATCTTTAGTTTAATCTGCATCTGTCTTAATTCTGTCTTTTATTCGAGTAGTTTTTTCTTCGCCAAATTGCCCGAAGCTTATGCCTTTTTAAATCCAATCGTAGATGTTATGCCTGTCATACCTGTACTTTTTTTTCTCTTAGCCTTTGTTTGGCAAGCTGCTGTAAGTTTTCGATGATTTAATACTCTGCTAAATTCATGATTTATTCGATAAATCAAAATTCTAAAAATTGATAAGACCAGATAAGTCTTACATTATGAACCCTCGATTCAAAAATAGAAATTCTTGTATATTGAATAACCGCGGCGATGAATTTTGATCAGCTTATTTCCTCGTTCTGACCTTACAGTGAGCAAAGATTTTATTAGGTTGCCTACAATACCTAATCATATGACAAGAAATTTTTGATAACGAAGGAATCAAAATCTTATTCCAAAGAAATTCGTGAAAATGACTTTCTTTTCAAAAAACACTTCATTTTTTGGGGGGTGTCATGTCAAAACAAAATAGTGTATGTGGTAAAAAATAAGTAATCTATTCCCTTTTAAAAAAAAAAAGATCTTGGAGATTGTGTAATGCTTACTCTCAAACTATTCGTTTATACAGTAGTGATATTCTTTATTTCTCTCTTCATCTTCGGATTTTTATCTAATGATCCAGGGCGTAATCCTGGACGTGAGGAATAAAAAAAAGATATTTTTAGTTTTTCCTGCTTTTTCGAAATTTTTTTCTTATGATTTTATGTATTCCATACATTTACCTATGCTATGATAAAATCAAGGGATCGAAATTCCTTCGAATTCGAAAGTCTCAAGTAATCAGAAGAAGCGGAGAGAGAGGGATTCGAACCCTCGGTACGAATAACTCGTACAACGGATTAGCAATCCGCCGCTTTAGTCCACTCAGCCATCTCTCCCCATCCCCATTTAAAAATGGAAAATTTTTTATGTGATGTGACACGTGAAGAAAAAAACCTTCGTTTTCCTTTTTTATTTATCTATTTTTTTTTTATATATATTCTTTTATTTATATTCTATTAAATTATATTCTTTATTTATTATAATTATAAATAATATATATATATATATTTATAATAAATATATAAATTTATAATAAATATATAAAAATTTTATATTATAAAGAAAAAAAAGAATAAAGATATATAAAAAAGATATAAGTATAAGATTATATAAAAAAGATATAAAATAAAGATATATAAAATGAAGATATATAAGTTATATTATAATGTTATATAAATAAACATTATAATATAACTTATAAGTTATTTTATTATAAACTTTTTTTTTATGTTATTTAAGTAAGCTTTCTGCTCTTCGCCGCCTATTTAAGTCCCCGGCGGGACGAAGTGTCAACGCTAGAATTTTCATGATTCTGGTGCTATCTTGATTGCGCCTCACTCTTTTGTTCGACAAATGGTCCATTCATATACAATAATAAATATGTAGCGGGTATAGTTTAGTGGTAAAAGTGTGATTCGTTCTATCAAAAACTTAATTAAATAGTTAAGGGGTCTTTCAGTTTCATATTCCGATCAAAAACTTTATTTCTTAAAAAGGTTTAATCCTTTACCTCTCAATAGCATATTTGAGGAAGAATATACATTCTCACGATTTGTATCCAAAGGCCAATTAGAAATTGAATAAAAAAGATTGGATTATGGATATGGAGTCGCGAAGCATAATTTTTTTGAATTGGATTAACTCTTCCAATTGAATGAGTATGAGTAAAGGATCTATGGATGAAGATATAAAAGTTTATTTCCAATCGTAACTAGATCTTCAATTTTTTTTTGTAAAAGGGAAATTGAAACCAAATAGCTATAAAACGATGGTTTTGGTTTACTAGAACCATCAGCATATTGTTTCAGCTCGGTGGAAACCAAATTTTTTTCCTCAGGATCCTGCGAGTGGAAATAGGGAACGAAGTAACTAGACTAAATGGATTTAGTATAATCCCCCTCCTCTAGAGGGATCATCTAGAAAGCAAGTAGCTTTGGACGGATTCATGCAGAAAAGCTAACATAGATGTTTTGGATCTAATTTTTCTCTTTGGGAATACATCGATCTTCTATAAAGGAGCCGAATGAAACCAAAATTTCATGTTCGGTTTTGAATTAGAAACGTTAAAAATGATCAACCAACGTCGACTATAACCCCTAGCCTTCCAAGCTAACGATGCGGGTTCGATTCCCGCTACCCGCTATATATTCTTTATTATATATTCTTTATTATATATGCTTTTTATTATACATGCATCATCAATTTGGATATGCATCCTTGTTTTTTTTATTCCCTAAAATATTTTCCGTGTAATCGTTTTTTATCCGAACAAGAGAAAGAAAGAATACGAAAGAAGAAAATAGGAACGAAAAGCGTCCATTGTCTAATGGATAGGACAGAGGTCTTCTAAACCTTTGGTAT